CAAGCAGAAACACACAAATTTTCAACGGATATTAGAAAAAAAGTCTCAAAACTTCATCAGCCACGGGATTGGATCGATTTGCCTTGAAGATATGAAATAAGAAAAATCCAAAATTTCTTTTTTGTGATGATAATGCCAAAAAATCTCAAGTCAGCTCATCTGTCTTTCTTTCCCTTAATGTTGATCATTAGGGGCCTCTTGACTTTTCTCTTCCCTATTTTTTAGTAGTTTTTTGATAGAAATTATCTTGTTGTGATCCTATGAATTAGTTCAATTAAAACCTTAGATTCATACTAAAGCCACGATGATTGAGTCTCAAGCTAAACAAAAGGCAAGGGTTCTTCGAATAAGAACCGCTTGATGATCATTTATTGAATCGGTGTAATGACTCGACAAAATCGAGAGAAAAAAAGCTGTCTTTTGGGCAAACAAAATTGGAAGGAAGAAAATTTCTTTTTTTATTAAGAACTACTTGAATTTTTTTTTTTTCAGTCTGGTTGCGAGGTCTAAATAGTGAGTATGAATCATAGTTCCATTTTTTTTCTTGATCCACTCTATGTATTTCGTGTTCCAGATACTAGAAGAAATAATATAATATCCGACGAATTAGAATCATCTTGATAGAGATAACAGGCCCTTTCTATGTATTATCAATAGGATCAATTCTAACAAGTCACACACTCATATTCCAGAGATACCGAAACAAAAAATCCACGGTCGAACTACCAGAATGTCTATAAATGTGGAGCTTAAAGTAGAAAGTCCTTTTTTTGGATGGAAAAACTATGACTTCGTAGTTTTAGTTAGTAGAAACCTAATTCATTAAAATTCCGTCCAGTAAAACGGAAGAATTATAAATTTCTAAAATGATAGATAGGAATATCGCGAATAAAGCCATTGCGACCCCCATAAAAGGAGTAGTCCCCCAACCCGGAGCCACTTTCCCATATTCTGAATTCAAGGGTTTCAATAAACTACCTGCGCCAGTTCGTTTTGGCCTAGCTTTAGAACTATCTTCAACGGTTTGTGTTGCCATAAATTCTATTTAATCATTGGTGTTGACTTTGTATACTATTCCGTTGTAGTTGTAAATACACGATCTTTTCATAGATCCATTGTAATCCTGAAATTCTAAAAAAATGGAAACAGCAACTTTAGTCGCCATCTCCATATCTGGTTTACTTGTAAGCTTTACTGGGTATGCCTTATATACCGCGTTTGGGCAACCCTCTCAACAATTAAGAGACCCATTCGAAGAACATGGGGACTAATTGAAGTAAGAAGTCTCCCCATCTGGGAGACTTCTTACTTCAATTAAATTATTTCATTTTTTGGTTGGAACCTTAGGAGGTTCTCGGAAGAAGATAGCGAAAAAAATTATCCCTAAAGTCGAAACTAAAAGGAACGTATAAACCAATGCTTCCATAGATTCGATCGTGGTTTATTTACAATTATAACTTCCACACCTATTCACTTGTCATTTGGGGTCATTTCCCATATAAAAAAAGAAAAAGAGTCAAAGAAAGGACAGGAGAGGTTTCCCAAAAAAAGAGAGGTGAAAGATACTATAGCAATGTGGTATCAGACTGTCTGTCTCCTTGTAGTTGGATCTCCAACTTTTTGGAATGTTCCAAATTCCACTTGAGCATCCAAGTCTGGATCAATGCCAGCAAAAACATCTCGGAACAAGGTTCGAGCGCCATGCCAAATGTGTCCGAAAAAGAAGAGCAAAGCAAAGGTAGCATGACCAAAAGTGAACCAACCCCTTGGACTGCTGCGAAAAACACCATCCGATTTCAAAGTAGCTCGATCTAATTCAAAAATTTCCCCTAATTGGGCACGTCTCGCATATTTTTTTACAGTAGCAGGATCGGAATAACTTACTCCATTAAGTTCGCCACCATAGAACTCCACCGTTACGCCTACTTGTTCAACGCTATATTTGGATTCTGCTCTTCTAAAAGGCACGTCCGCTCTCACAATTCCCTCTTCATCTACCAAAACTACCGGAAATGTTTCAAAAAAAGTAGGCATACGACGTACAAAAAGCTCACGCCCTTCTTTATCTCTAAAGACGGGATGTCCTAACCATCCAACAGCTATTCCATCCCCATTGTCCATTGAACCTGCTCTGAATAATCCCCCCTTTGCCGGATTATTACCAATATAATCATAAAAGGCTAATTTTTCGGGAATTTTAGACCATGCTTCTGATAAACTAAGATTTTCAGCTAACCCATCGCTAACTCTTCGATATATTTCTTGCTGAAAGTATCCCTGATCCCACTGATAACGAGTAGGCCCAAATAATTCGATTGGGGTAGTTGCTGATCCATACCACATAGTTCCGGCAACTACGAAAGCTGCAAAAAAAACAGCAGCGATACTACTGGAAAGTACAGTTTCAATATTGCCCATACGTAATCCTTTGTATAGACGTTGAGGCGGACGGACACTAAGATGGAATAGACCCGCTAATATGCCCAATGTACCCGCAGCAATATGATGCGAAGCTATTCCTCCCGGAACGAAAGGATCAAAACCTTCTGCACCCCACGCAGGATTTACAGCTTGTACTTTTCCAGTTAGTCCATAAGGATCGGACACCCATATCCCAGGACCATACAAACCCGTTACATGAAATGCACCAAAGCCAAAACAAGCCACCCCTGCAAGAAATAAATGAATTCCAAAGATCTTGGGCAAATCCAAAGAGGGCTTTCCTGTCCGCTCATCAGTGAATATTGCTAGGTCCCAATATACCCAATGCCAGATAGCTGCCAAGAAACACAAGCCAGAAAACACAATATGCGCACCTGCCACACCTTCATAACTCCAAATACCCGGATTCGTTACAGTTCCTCCTGAAATACTCCAACCACCCCACGAATCGGTTATTCCTAAACGAGTCATAAAGGGGATGACGAACATACCTTGTCTCCACATTGGATCCAGAACAGGATCAGAGGGATCAAAAACCGCTAATTCGTATAAAGCCATCGAGCCAGCCCAACCAGAAACTAGAGCTGTATGCATTATATGCACCGCAAGCAATCGACCCGGATCATTCAATACGACAGTATGAACACGATACCAAGGCAAACCCATGGAAATACCCCTTTAGCAAAGAAAAATAGACACGATGTCGTTTTATTTTATCGCATTGGAAAAGATTATCCATATCCTATGTACCTAACCCTTCTAGGGGAAAAAACAAAAGAAGTAAAAAAAAAAAAAACCCTTCTAGGGGATTCTGTGTCAGAAAGCGTGAATATTTATTTCATTCCATTAAAAATAAGAAGCCAATTCTGTTTGTAAGAAGAAAGAGAAGCAGATCTATTCTATACTCGATAAGTGCCAATATGCAATGGGTAGCTTGGGCTATTTGGAAAAACGAAGAATAGATCTCTAATCCCTTTTTGTTTATCATTCGAATCACAGATTCCTTTTTCTTTATTCAATCTGTCTTACCTTACTTATATGTATAATTTTTCAATCTATGTATTAATAGAATCTATAGTATTCTTATAGAATAAGAAAAAAATAAAGATAATAAACTGCGGATTCTTTCTTTCTCTTCCATTCTTACGTTTCCATATTAAAGTGTAGTTTTCTTAACTTAAATTTAATAATATTAATCTAATATGCCCATTGGTGTTCCAAAAGTACCTTACCGGATTCCCGGAGATGACGAAGCGACTTGGGTTGACTTATACAATGTTATGTATCGAGAAAGGACACTTTTTTTAGGTCAAGAGATTCGTTGCGAGATCACGAATCATATTACAGGTCTCATGGTATATCTCAGTATAGAAGATGGAATTAGCGATATTTTTTTGTTTATAAACTCCCCCGGCGGGTGGCTAATCTCAGGAATGGCTATTTTTGATACGATGCAAACGGTGACACCAGATATATATACAATATGCCTCGGAATAGCCGCGTCCATGGCCTCCTTCATTCTACTTGGAGGAGAACCCACCAAGCGTATAGCATTCCCTCACGCTAGGATTATGCTTCACCAACCTGCTAGTGCTTATTATCGGGCAAGGACACCAGAATTTTTACTAGAAGTGGAAGAGTTACACAAAGTTCGCGAAATGATCACAAGGGTTTATGCACTAAGAACAGGCAAGCCTTTTTGGGTTGTATCCGAAGACATGGAAAGGGATGTTTTTATGTCAGCAGACGAAGCCAAAGCTTATGGACTTGTCGATATTGTAGGGGATGAAATGATTGAGGAACACTGCGATACTGATCCAGTGTGGTTTCCAGAAATGTTTAAGGATTGGTAGTGGCTGGATTTCTTATAAATTTATTTCAAACCTAAATTCGGGTTTTATGCGATTTTATAAAAAATAGAAATACTTCATGATGATGAATCATCAGGTTAAGATCGATCTAAACCAATCCATTTTTTTCTATATACATACGACATGCCAACAGTTAAACAACTTATTAGAAATGCAAGACAGTCAATACGAAATGCTAGAAAAACGCCCGCGCTTAAGGGATGTCCTCAGCGTCGGGGAACATGTGCTAGGGTGTATGTGCGACTCGTTCAGATCATGAGTTTAAACAAATAAGACAGTTTTTTAAGTATCCATGATCGGTACCAATGAATAGGATAGAGAAGCTCTATCTTAGATTTCTATGGTATATGAAATTTATGGTTTCCTTTGGTGCAAATCCAATCATCTAGATTGGAATTGTAAGAAGCAATTCCCCCATTGGTAGCAAATGGTTATCCATTAAGCGGAGGAAATAGTAATAAAAAGAAAAAGGCTTATGCTCCTTTATCTTAAAAGAACGGACTAAAGGGTCAGCTACTTAGCCAACTTTCATAATTAAATACCGTCACTGTATGAATAACTCTTATTGTGAAAAGAGCTATTTACTCTATAATGGATAGGTAGAGCCAAAGAATGTGAACTATACAAGTTCACAATATCTTTTGATGAAATGAAAGAAAGGGCTCCGGTGTATAGAGAGGGCCTCGCCGTTTAAAAGGTAACCATAGAAACGATGGAACCCACTGTTTTTTTAGTATCGTTAAAATTTCTTATTTCTATGCGAAATAACTGAAAAGAATAGAATAAAAAATCGTGGTTGGGAAGGTTATAGTAGCAAAAGCCATTGGAATTAATATTTTATATATCGGAATAATCCGTTTTATTATTAATGGGAAAAAGAGCAGTTAAAAGAAGAAAAATCATTAGTTATTCATTAAGGTTAATTTGATTCAATGACCAGAGTTCCGCGAGGATATATAGCTCGGAGACGGCGAACAAAAATGCGTTCATTTGCCTCAAACTTTAGAGGGGCTCATTTAAGACTTAATCGAATGATTACTCAACAAGTAAAAAGAGCTTTTGTTTCTTCTCATCGCGATAGAGGCAGGCAAAAGAGGGATTTTCGTCGTTTGTGGATCACTCGTATAAATGCAGCAACACGAATATATAAAGTATTCGATAGTTATAGTAAATTAATACACAATCTGTACAAGAAGGAATTGATTCTTAATCGTAAAATGCTTGCACAAGTAGCTGTATCAAATCCAAATAATCTTTACACAATTTCCAATAAAATAAAGACTATCAATTAAAGGGATAAAAAAGTAATATACAGGAATAATTAAAAAGGAATTCCCGGAGAGGGAACTCCGGGAAGATACAATAAATTAAGATTAAGTGGTAGGAATCAACGAACATGTTGCAATAAATAAAAAAACTATTTCTTTTTTCCCTTTTTTCTTTCTTATAACAAACACAAGAATCAAAACTGAGTTACTTTCTTTATATATGGGTCTGGCCCTTTCGAATAAAACATCAACAATCGGAACTTAAGTTTCGATTGTTGTTTCTTAAATTCTCGTTGGAGTTTCTTAAGTTTCGATTGGAATTGAACTTTTGTGTTAATTGAGGAATATGTCTATTTTTTCTGTGTCTAGGACCAGTAATTATTGAAATTGACTGGGCTTGAAATTGCTTCTCATTCTCATAGTTACGAAATGGTAAGAAAGATAAAATACGAGCCTGTTTTATAGCAAGAGTAATTAATCGTTGTTGTTTCAAGGTTAATCTATTTATTCGTCTGGATAATATTTTTCCTTGTTCACTAATAAATCGATTAATTAAACTCATGTTTCTATAATCAATTCGATCCCCCGGGCCAATTCGAGAACGCCTACGAAAAGTTTGTTTGGATTTACGAAAAGGTTGTTTTAATTTACGAAAAGTTTGCTTGGATTTATGAAAAGTTTGTTTGGATTTACGAAAGGGTTGCTTAGATTTACGAAAAGGTTGTTTAGATATATACATGATTTATTCCTTATTTTAAAATTTGAAAAAAAAAAATGGATTTCTTTATTTTATTAATTTTGGATCCAGAAGAAGTAGTCTTTCTTTGGTCCATATATTATTTTATTCATATACTATATATAAAAAATATAAAAATAAAAACCCTCTATACATATGAAATAATATCTACCTAAAATCAGATGAGTTAATTTTTATTTTGTATTCTATCTATGTTCTATATATTACTATGTTATATATATTAAATAAGAAGTTCTTTGGAAAAATCGAACACACGATGTTCCTATTTCTTTATTTCGTTATGAGTCGTATGTTTGCGACAATAACGACAAAATTTTCTTAATTCTAATTGTCCGGGTGTATTGTGACGATTCTTTTGAGTACTATATCTAGAAATCCCCGTCGATTCCTTATTGGTACCCTTTCGAACACAACTGATACATTCCAAAATAACTCTGATTCTAACATCTTTGCCCTTGGCCATGAACCTCCTTTCCTTTTTGGATCGACTTAACTTAATTCTTATACCTATTCTTTTATTCTTCTATTTTGGATCCGAAGAAGAAGAATAAAATCAATAGAAGTTCCTAACTAAAAATGAAATTTCTAAAGATTTTGTTGTAATTCTTCGAATTTTCTAACGAATCCAATAGACTAAAAAATTTTTGAAATTCGTAAATTAAGTAATAAAAAATAGAGAAATAATTAAAGAATACAATCCTTGTCGAATTAGCAAGGATTTTGCTTCGAAATCCTTTCATTTAAGTAGCAAGCCCAGCCCCAGCCTCTTTCTATGCTCTGATTTGTGAGGCCTGACTTAGCTTGGATACCCCTTTTAATTAAATTTTCCAAAAGAAAGGGGATTTACCGAATTTTTCATGACTCTGAGATTCAACCCAATCCATCTTTTCTTTCTTTTTGCTTCGTATACTAAAAAAAGATTGCAGGAAAATTTTCGTCATGTCACAAAGAATTCGATCTCTCGGATAGGAATAACTAGAATTAAAAAAAAGGGAATGACAAAGCATCTGGGAATAAACGATTAATTTCTATCAATAAACCTGCTAAAGCCCCAAACCATAGAGTACTTAGCACGGGTGCTACAGAGAGATATGTTTTTATATCCCGCATTGAAAATCCTCCTTCCTTATTGGAATACATATATGATCAGATACTCTTGCCCAAGATCGTTTGTATTTCTTTTGTTTAGTCGAAATTCCGAACTAAAAAAACAAAAGAAATATTCTATATATATATATAGAATGAACCAGATAGACGAGATTTGCCTATCCCTAAAAAAGAAAAAGATGACCCCTTCCTCCTATACATTACTAAGGACTAGTAATCTTTCTTTTATAGGTGAAATTCGACTGGATTTTAGATATATACCCTTCCTTGATTATATGAGACCAAAAACAAGAAATAAAAAGAAAGTTCTATATAGATAGAGAAATAGAATAAAATTACGATGTGGAAAACAAGAAAAGAATTGTGTACAATGGCATTGTACAACAATTTTGAAAAGGGATGTAGCGCAGCTTGGTAGCGCGTTTGTTTTGGGTACAAAATGTCACAGGTTCAAATCCTGTCATCCCTACCTATTACTTCTCTCTTTTTTATGGGCAGTAGCGGGAAGATCCATTAAAGTGGGTATAACTTGAATTTGTGGATACTATACGCACGTGAGACACGTTAGGAGTAGAAAAAAATTTTATTTTTGAAAGCGCTCTTAGTTCAGTTTGGTAGAACGCGGGTCTCCAAAACCCGATGTCGTAGGTTCAAATCCTACAGAGCGTGATTCCATCTATCTTATGTCGAAAGAGAGTAAAATAACTTAAAAAAATAAAGTCGAAGTGCAACTCCAATTTGACCTCCTCTCTGGTCTGGAGGAGGTCAATCAAAAAAAAAAAGAAATATTACTCAATCAAAGATCCAACTGATCCCCACGCCTGTATTGCAAATACGCAGTCACGAATAATCCCGCTAAAGTAATAGGAATTAGGCCTAAGACGATTCCAAATAGAAAAACTTCAATCATTTCAATTTGTTCGAGGGGATAAAAAAAAAGAGGTACGATCTATCTCTAAATAATAGTCTAAATTATCCACGAATCTCAATGACCAAGAAAAGAATTGGTAATTAGTGTGGAAAAGAGTCGTAGAATACCAAAAATCCAAAAGAAAGATTTTTTTTTCTGACTTATTCATTCAATTCATTTCAAATAAGACGTATCTTGTTCAAGCCAATAAATATAGCTAGGGTTATAGTTAAAGCAGCCAGTAGAAAACCGAAATAACTAGTTATAGTAAGCATGAAGGGGTTAAATTCCATTTATTTTTTTACTACACTACATATGTTGGTAAAGCACTTACCTAAGTTATGGAAAATTCATAATTCATTGGTTATTTTAGATAATACTAAAAAACAAGATAGAGCGAGATACAGAAGTGTAAAAGAAAATCGATTCATCAGATGGGACATGAATCCCTAATTCCGAATCAAGAGATTTGTTGTGGAATTTGTCAGTTAAGTAAAGTAATAATATTAAGAACTAGATCATCTAAACCCATTGAAAAATGAAATTAGATTTTTTTGGGAATTTTAGAATAAAAGATAAATAAAGAATGGAATTTGAAAAAAGTTCTTTCTATTTCAGATTATTTCTTTTTCAATAAGATGATTTAATCCTCTTTTTGGAGAAAACGGTCGAATATTCCCCTATTCCTTCTTATTTTAACTCATTATATTCCATATGGAATTGGAATAAGAGGAGAAGAAAAGCATTCCACGACTCCCGAAGGGTCCCCTGAAAAAGGGAAAGCTCTTCCTTGAATTCACTTTATTTTTATTTATTTTTATTCGTTTTTCGAACTCCAACCAAAGTTGATTCGAAGACGAGTTACTTCAATTATCCTCTTCTTTTAAGTTCTATCTTTTGTCTTTTCCTATTTCATCTCGTAAAGTTCCATGCTTGCGGTTTGGTCAAGAAAGTTAGACCTAATACAACAAACAAGACAAGGATTGATTACGAATCTTTATTCTTCAAAGAATGTATTCCGTTTCTTTCATAACGGATTATCCACTATTCTATTTTCTATTTATTAGATAGCATTTTATGCTAACCAATTTAATTACTTAAAGGGAAAGGTTGGATTCGAATAAAACCTTTAACTAAAAAGGGAGAGATTTCACATATACTTATCCTTGTATTGTGTCAATATGAGAATACTCTTCCTAAATTCTTTATCCAAACCTATTGATCATTAACTTGGGTTTTCCCAAGATCTTGGCCGCTATTCCAAATTAAATTATTCTACTATTCCGAAGACAATGAAAATAAGTAGGACCCAAAAAATTGGGGGTTTCTTGATGCCTTGAATAACATGTAGTTTCCCTATAGACAAGGAACAAAGAAGAGAAAAAAGGAATTCTGTTTCGGGGACCAAGCGAAACTGGATTGCTGTGCCATAGGAAGGATAGCTATACTAATTTGGTATACTCAAAATACACCTTTGGTACAAAATTGACAATCTCACAAGGATGAAATATCAGTAATTTTCTATTTACTGGTTGATCCCATCTTTTACGGAATCAATTCCTTTTTTGAATGTACAAAAATTTGGGGAGCTCAGCATGTCTGGAAGCACGGGAGAACGTTCTTTTGCTGATATTATTACCAGTAT